AAAAATATATATAAGAAATATATATATCTCTATAATTTAAATAAATTTAAAATTATGGCACTTCCACTTCCGCCACTCCCATCACTTCCAAAACTTCCAAAAATTCAATTTCCTTTTTTTTCTTGGTTAGATTGGGGAAAAGATAAACGACTTGAGAAAAAAAAAGAAATTGAAAATAAAATAGAGCAACAAATACCGAATCTAATAAAGTTAAGTGCACTTAAATATAAGAGAGATGTTAAAGCTGAAAAAGATTTAGGTTTATGGACTCGTTGTGAAAATTGTGGTGTTATTATATACATAAAACATTTACAAGTAAACAAAAAAGTTTGTATAGGATGTAATTATCATATATTAATGAGCAGTTTTGAACGAATTGCTCGCTTTCTTGACATAGAAAGTTGGACTCCATTAAATGAAACAATGTCTTCAGGTAATCCTTTAGGATTTAGTGATCAAAAATCATATACAGAAAGATTAATAGAGTCTCAAGAATTAACAGGATTACAGGATGCAGTTCAAACAGGAACTGGCGTTATAGAAGGTATTCCTTTAGCACTCGGAATGATGGATTTCCATTTTATGGGTGGTAGTATGGGTTCTGTTGTTGGAGAAAAATTAACTCGTTTAATTGAATATGCAACAATTAAAGGCCTTTCTTTAGTAATTTTTTGTGCTTCTGGTGGTGCTCGTATGCAAGAAGGTATTTTAAGTTTAATGCAAATGGCTAAAATTTCTGCTGCATTAAATCGTCATCAAAATATAGCAAAACTTTTATATATCCCAGTTTTAACATCACCTACTACAGGAGGAGTTACTGCAAGTTTTGCGATGCTAGGAGATTTAATTTATGCAGAACCTCGTGCACTTATTGGTTTTGCTGGACGACGAGTTATTTCTCAAACACTTCAAGAACAATTACCAAAAGATTTTCAAACAGCTGAATATTTATTACATCATGGATTAATTGATTTAATTATTTCAAGATTTTTCTTAAAACAAGCATTAGCTGAAACAGTTATTTTATTTCAACAAGCTCCTTCAAAAGAAATAGGATCTATTGAATTCCGTGAACGTGTTACTTTAACAAAAGTTGAAGAAGAATTATTAAGACGTTCAATAATCGAGAATGAAAACTCTTTTAAAAAAATGTTAGAATCGTTTTTATCTTTTATTCCAGGAAGAAAAAAAGCAATTTCAACAGATTTAGCATTTAATGAAGTTCTTGATGAAGCTTTTGATAATTCATTAAATGCTTCTATAACAAAAGACTTCAGTTATATGCTTTCTTCAACTAAATTAATTGAAGCTTAAAAATTTATTCCATTTTTATCACATTTTATTATAATTAATATGTCTAAAAGAATGTTAAAACACTATAATTACGTTAGACAAAACCAGCAACCTACTTCTGACCAGAGATTAAGGTTCAACATGATAAGTTTATTTTTTAATATTAAACTACGGTCATTAATTTCATTATTATTAATTATTCAGTATGGGAGTAGATTCATATACTGTGGACACATCAAAACTCTTTAAAAAAGAGAATGTGGAATTACGCCCTCCTTACCCGTTTGAGGAGTTAAAAGATCTAAATAAATTAAAAATTAAAGAACATGTTTCTCTTTTAATTAAAAGAGAATTTATAAAAGTTTGGAGACGCCGCTGCCTTTTTAAAAATGCGGCTTTAGCTAGAAAATTTGTTGAAAATCCTATAGAAGTTAACTATCCTACTAATATTATTAAAAAAATAATATTAAATTTAGGCAAAAAAATTAGACAATACTGGTCTTATATTTTAAACATTTTTAGAAAAAAATGGATTATAACTATTATTTATAAATGCAAACCTTTTTGGTATATTCTTGCATATATTAACATATTAAAATCAAATGAAATACGCAATTTTTTAAAAAGAAAATTAGTTTTTAGAATTTACGCTCATAGAGTATTATTACATTTATTTATTCGTTCAATACCAATAAATAAGGGTGTAGTTCTTTCTTTAATTCCTTTTTTTGTGTCAGCAGTAAATGTAATGATTTTTAAATTTAGACCACATTATTTTAAGTATACTCTTCCGTTATTGAGTCCTCCAATACAAACAATTAAGTGGGAAACTCTTTTAAAGTCAGATAATGCTTTAAATATATTAGGATTAGAAAAAAATAATATTACTTATTGCGGTGACCATTTGCTTATACGTAGAAACAAAGAACCGAAATTATTTGGAAATCTTTATTACAAAAATTATATATTTACAAATACAAATACATCACAAAGAAAAAAAAGATTTATAAGCTTAAGGGAAATGTTGCAAGATTTAGACGTTTTCCCGCTTAAAATGTCAAGTAATAGGCAGCTAAGACCTTCACGAATTAGCTTAAAACGTATCAATAAAATACCTTTATCTGACCAAGCAATAAAATGGATATTAAAACAAGTTTCATTTGAAAAAAATGTAGCATATTTTGATTTTTTTGTTAGATCTATTTATAGTAGCACTGAAAATCCACGTACACTTTGGGCTATTTTTGCTGAATATGTTAAATTAGAAAATGCTCGATTAAGATTAAAAACTGAAAAAAAGCCTGTTGTAATTTTAAATAAAAAAAAACCTCAAATAGATAAAAGTCAATGGGATAGTAAAGATTATTTAGTTGAAACTACTATTGATCTTCCACCTAGATTAATCCGTCCAACTGAAAAAAAAATTAAATTTCCTATTTTACCAAATGAGGATCAAATTATTTATGATAAACCTAACTGGCCTTTAGAATTCTATAGAACATATTTAACAAATGTAAGCAATGTAAAAAGAATTTTTTCTTTAATACAAAACGATTTACAAAGTGAACTAGCATTATCTGAGACTGAAAGACTTGACGAATTTTCATTTCTTTATAAAATTAAGGAAAAAAAAATTTTGAAAACTATTCAGCTTCGTATTTTTAGTGATGATGATTCAAATAGTTCTTATAATAGATTGCCAATCTCTGACAAAAGAAAAATTTCATTAAATTTTTTAAAAAACTATAAAGGGGAAAAAAAAGTTACTAGCTCTTTTGAAAACTTTAAATTTAAATTTAAAAGGGTTTCAAAACGACCAAAAAAAAAAAAATCTAAACTTGGAAAATTATTTAGATTAAAGAAATTTGAATTAGAACCAATTAAAAAATTGCATAAAAAAAATCCAAGATTTATAAATGAAGTTAGAAAAAAGCTGGATCTTGAAGAAAACAGATTTTTTAGTAAAGATCGTAGAATTTTTATTAAACCACGATTAATGACAGGTTATACTTATCCTGATTCTACATTATCTGAAGTACGAACTTTAAAATTTTATGACTTTCTAACTCAATTTAAAAAAACAACGTTAATTAAAATAGAATTACCTCCAAATTTTTCAATTACTAGTTATATTCCTATAGCATTTCCTGAAGCTCCAGATACTAGCAAAATTAAAATTGCTACTGTAAAAAGAAAAAAAGGGAAAAAAAAATTTAATGATATGATTTTATCTAATGCCTTAGAATCTGAGTTCGATCCTCAAGAATATTTGACTCAGTATGAAAAAGAAGATTTAGGTCTATTTGGTACTGAAGTAATTGAAAGTGAAAAACTTCCATTTAATTATAGAGGTCCAGGTGTTGTTGTAACGGAAAATAATGATATTGTACTTTCTTGTAAACATAAATATCCAAAAAACGCAAAATATTATTTATATCCTTGTCGAATTCCATTTGATTATTATACAGGATCATCAGATGACCCTAATAAAAATAATCAAGATATTCCATTACGCAAAGATTATAATATTATACGAGAATGGTTATTTAGCTATTTAACTCCAGATAATCCATTACAGCATGGAACTCTTCTTACTAATGATATTGATCATATAAAAAATATAACAAGAGAAGCGTTACATCGTCGAGCAATGAATAACCCAGATTATCAAAGATTAATAACTACTCAGTTTGGGCATCATATGTATCGTGTGAAACGTAAAGGCTTTTGGAAAAAATGGGGCGTCTTTCCATTTCGTCGAAGTGATTTAGATATACCGACTTTGTGGAATTCTGATCTTCCATCACAACCAAATGGTATTTTAATTGGGTATTCCGATGATGATTGGTTTGAGCGAACTAAAATCGTAAAAGAATTTGTTTTTCCAATTTGGCGTGAAGAAGTACTCGGTGATTATGAAGAACTTGATAACTCTCATTATGAGAGAAAACGACTTTTAGCGACTACAAAAGGTTATTTTAGTGGGACTTTACCATCAACTCCGTTAATGATACCTACAAAAGATGAAAGACCTAAATTTTATTTTGGAGCTACACCTGAAATAGATTATACTGCAAATCCGTATGCTTTACAATTTATTTATAAAATCTATAAATCTATTAATAATCCTCATGTTACAGAATTAATACGTGGTTTAGGTTTTGGGCATCAAGCAGTAATTACTACATCATCTACTACTTATAAAAATAAATTATTTTTTGATGTATATGAGCCAGTTACGCTTCAAGTTTGGTTATATATTTCATATTTAGCTTTTGGTTACTTAGGTATAATACTTGTAAGACAAGTAGCTGTAGTTTATAGTCATGAATTTTTACATATTTTACTTGATCAATTAAAAGATACAGGATATTTACCGCCAGAGCTTCGTGATGAACTAAATATTATACTTGGTTATAAAGATGCAGGATTTCGTATTGCTACAGAATTTAAAAAAGGGTTTGGGCATATTGTTGGTATTGAAAAATATATAAATCAATTTGTCGAAATTGTTTTGTATTTACGTGGTGGAATTCAAAATCCAGATATTGCAAAAAATGCACAAACAATATTATTAGTAGGTCCTCCAGGAACAGGAAAAACTATATTAATTCAAGCTTTAGCTTTTGAGGCGAATGTTCCTGTTCTTACATTAACAGCACAAGGAGCACAAGAACCAGACGCTTTAGATCGTTTATTTAAAAAAGCACGCAAATTAGCGCCATGTATTGTATTTTTTGATGAAATTGATAATATAGGTCGTAAACGTGAAGGAGTTTTAGGTTTCGAAGATGTTCTTAATGATGATTTTATCAAAAAATCTATAAGAGAGGATGAATTTCCTGAAATGTCAACTCTTATTGGACAGGTAGATGATTTAAATCCACATTTTTTACGAAATAAAAAAGAATTTAATATGTCAGTTAATCGAGATGTTCAAAATCATTTAATTAAAAAACATGATGATGAATATTATCGAGTTGGTATTCTTTCACGGTTATTAATTGAATTAGATGGTATAAGTAGTAGAGAAGGAATTGTTATTATTGGAGCGACTAATAGAGTTGATGTTTTAGATTCTGCTTTATTAAGACCGGGACGTTTTAATAGACATATTCGAGTTTCTTTACCTAATCGAGAAAAAAGATTACAACTTTTTCAATTTTATACAAAAGGTTTAGGTAGTACTCCTGATATTCCTTGGGATTATTTATCAAAATTGACATTTGGATATAGTGCAGCAGATATAGCAGCTATCATGAATGAATCTTGTATGAAAGCAATTTTAGATAATAGTCTTCATAGTTTGGAAAGTATTGAACATGGAATTGATCGATTAACTACTAACGCCATTATTAAACCAACTTTAAGTGAAAAAGAAAGAACATCAAAAAACATTGAGTTTAATTATTATTACTCAACTGTTCGTGGGGCTTACTATCAAGCAGGGAAAGCTCTTGTCGGAACACTTTTAAAATACCATCCTCCTATAATAGCACTTCATCTTTGGTACCGCGAAAATAGCCCCCGCTATGAACAAATACAACTTACAACTTTAGTTGAATGGTTAAGATTTGTGTTTCGAGGTGAATTAGAACATCGAATTATTGGAGCTTTTGGTGGAAAAGCTGGAGAGTGGGTTTTCTTAGAAAATTTACGTGATATAGCGGATAAATCTTTTATTTCTAATATGGGTGCACAAGAATGGAAAATAGCACAAGCTTTAATTCATTTACTGGTGGATAAATGGCATATGTATACACCACATAATTTTTTATTACAAGAACAAAGACCTTTGTTATCTAATTTTAATTTATTTGTATATACAGATGTTAAAGAGCAATTTTTATATGAATTTGCTCAAACTTTTGAAGCCTCTCCAAAAGGATTTAATTTATTAGGTTTTGAAGAAGATAAAAACCCACAAACTTTATTTTCTTTAACTTGGTGGCAAATGAAACTACAAGAACATTATTTAGAATTAGAACTTCAAAAATGGTATTCATTATGGCTTTCAAATCCAGAAGAATGGAAATTTAATCCACAATGGGTTTCACCTGATTCAACATTTCATCAAAATACTACAAAAGAAGATATATATTTTGGAACAAAATATAAAGATCTGGCTTTTTTAATTCGCGATTATCGAATTAATTCTATAATATTAGAAGCATGTAATGTATCTTTTTTAATTACAACAACGTATAGAGAAATACTTGATCAACTTGCATATGAATTATTGCATGAAGGGATTTTACGTGAATATCAAATTTACAAAATTTTTGAAAATTTTGGAATAGATTGCGTAAAAATAAAAGAAGAGTTAAATCAATCTTTAAGTTCAGCTGTGCTAAATACGGATTTACCTTCAAATTATAAAATACTTTATCATTCTTGGGGTCCTTATTCAGCAAAACCTACAATTCGTTGGATTGATATTGAAGCTGTTAAGAATAGTACAACTTCAACATTATCTAATGAAAAAGAAAAAAAAAATTTAGATAATGAAAATATTGCTAAAGATCGAGATCTCGATTAAAGAAAAAGATTTTATTCTAGAAAAGTTTAAAAATATATCTTTAAAGTATATAAAAAAGTTAAAGATATATTTTTAAACTTTTCTACTGCTATGGTGAAATTGGAAAACACATAACTTTCAAAAAGTTACAGAGAAATCTCTATCGGTTCGAATCCGATTAGCAGTAAATTTTTTAAAGTTCATAACTTAATATACTATTTTATCAGGCGAACGACGGGGATCGAACCCGCGAATGATGGAGTCACAGTCCACTGCCTTGCCACTTGGCTACGCCCGCCATTTTTTAGCGGATAACGGGAATCGAACCCGTACCTTTTGCTTGGAAGGCAAAGACACTACCTTTATGCAATATCCGCGCTAACTTTTTTGTTAAATTAAATTTTTTTATAATAAGAATTAAAAATAATTTAAATTGGGTTACTAACTCAATGGTAGAGTATTCGGCTTTTAACCGACAAGTTCCGGGTTCGAGTCCCGGGTAACCCATGAATTTTTATGGATACTAACTATTTTTTTCAATATTTAAATTTTTATACAGATTTTAAATTACTAAAATCTTCGAATTTAAATCTTTTTTGTGCTATTTCGAGTGGACAAGATTCAATGTTTTTGTTTTTGTTTTTTTTACATTTACAATTTTCGTTTAAGTTTAAATTAAATATTTTTTATTGTAATCATTTATGGCAACAGCAAAATTTTTATTCTTTTAAACAAATTTATAAAATAGTGTATATTTTTAACCTTCCAATTTATCTATATATTAATGAAAAAGAAATACAAAATGAAAGCATTGCGCGAAATTGGCGTAAAGACTGTTATAATAGGCTTTGTCTTATGAAAAAGAGTAAACATCTTATTTTAGGACATACAGCAACAGACCAGATAGAAACAGCTTTTTTTAATATAATTAGAGGATCAAGCCCACATGGTATTTCTAATTTAAAATATTCTAAAAAAGCAAAGATTCCAAATTACATTAATATTTTTGTTTCTCGATTTTATCTTTTTCCAAAATATTCTTTTTTAAAAAAAAATTTAGATAATAAACTTTATTCGCATTATACTTTTTATAACTTAAGTTATAAAAAGTATAATGCGAATAAAGCTCTTTCTTATTCTTTTTTCCTTAATAAAAAAAAAAAAAATATTATTTTTAATAAAATTTTTTACTCTTCAATTCTTTTTATAAATAAAAAAAAGAAACAAAAAATCAATATAATTTATCGGCCTTTATTAAAATTACATCGAAATGATATAATTATTTTATCGGAAATTTATAAAATTCCAATTATTTTTGATTACAGTAATTTAAATTATTGTTTTTCAAGGAATTTCATCAGAACGCAAATTTTTAGCTATTTTCGGCAAAATTTAAATAATACATTTGATCTAAAATTTTTTCAATATTTAAATATTTTAATAGAAGAACAAAAATTAATTGAATTTTTTGTTAGAATTTTAATAAAAAAAAAAAAAAATCCAATTAACACTAAAAAAATACCAATTGCTTTACAACGGCGCTATATTTTTAGTATTTTGAAAATTTATCTTAATTTAACGTGTACGTACCCTCAATTAGAGAAATGTAGGCGTTTTTTTTTTAATGAAAATATTTAAATATTTTGGTATTGCCAAGAACCAGACTTGAACTGGTGACACAAAGATTTTCAGTCTTTTGCTCTACCGACTGAGCTATCTCGGCGTTTTTTAGTGTTAACAATTAAATTAAAAACTTATAATATATTATGAATAAACAATTTTTACAATTTTTGATAACAACCGTTTTATTTTTCCCAATGGTTTCTTATACAATTTTATTATTTTTTTATGATCCAATTGATGAAAAGAAAAATAGTAAAATTGTGAAATTTATTCTTCAAGAAATTCCCGCTAATTACAAACAACCTAAATTTTATCTTATTTTAATACTTTATATTTCATGGATTGTGATTTACATACTTTGTATGTTAAATATAGGTATTTTAGGGAAGTAAATTCTGAGATGGAAGGATTCGAACCTTCGAATGGCGGGATCAAAACCCGATGCCTTACCACTTGGCGACATCTCATTTCCTAAAATATTTATAATATTATTATAATATTAAGATACGATATTAATAATAAATTTTTATAACTAGTAAATTGTATTTTAGGTTTTAAATTTAACTTTAATTTTATAAAATCTAATCAAATATTGGAGTTATTTTAAAAAGAATTGATCCAATACTAGATATAAAATTTTCATAAAAATCATGTAGTTAAAAAAATATATATTTTTTGAGAATTTTGTAGATAAAATAATTTTTCTAATACCTTAAGAATAATTATGTATAAAATGTAATCATATACCTTTTAAACCTTTTATTAAAAATAGTTATGATTTTAGTATTTATTAAAAAAAATTATTTTTTCTGAGTTATAGACGAATTTGCTTTAATTGAAATTAATACAATTATTATTCTTTTAGTAAATGAAGCAAAAATAGAAGATTTTTCTAGTATAGAAGTTTTCTTTTAATAAATAACTAATAATTTTAAATTTATAAAATCTGATTGGCAACGAAGCTTTATAAGTATATAAAAGCTCACTATCAGTTATCAATATCTCAACAAATAAACAAAGATTAAATTTTTATTATATGTCTCGTTATACAGGTCCACGACTACGTATTATACGTCGCTTAGGTCAATTGCCAAGCTTTACGAAAAAAAGAATTAAATATTATCGAGTTAAACGTAAATGGCAAAAAAAAAATTCTGCTAGTTTAAAATATTCTATTCGATTAAAAGAAAAACAAAAATTAAGATATAATTATGGTATTAATGAACGTCAATTGTTAAATTATGTGCGTCAAGCACGATTAAAAAAAGGTTCTACAGGTGAATTATTATTACAATTTTTAGAAATGCGATTAGATTGTATTATTTACCGTTCAGGGTTTGCTCCAACAATTCCAGCAGCACGTCAATTTATTACTCATGGCCATATTCTTGTTAATAAAAAAAGAGTAAATATTCCAAGTTATATTTGTAAAACTGATGATTTTATTTCAGTTTTTAAAAAATCTTTTAATTTTATAAAAAAAAAATCAATTTATCTTAGAAAAAATTCAACATCTGAGTATTTAAATGTTAATCATAAAAAATTAGAAACCCACATTCTTACAATAATACCACGTAATTTAGTAAAACTTTATATAAATGAATTATTAGTAATTGAATATTATTCGAGAAAATTATAATTTTCTCGAATAATATAGATAAAAATGTGATTATGATGAAATCGGTAGACATGCAAATTTGAGGGGTTTGTGGAATAAATTCCGTCTCGGTTCAAGTCCGAGTAATCGCATTTATATTATATAATAATAATAATATATACTATTCCTTAGTAGCTCAGTGGTAGAGCGGTCGGCTGTTAACCGATTGGTCATAGGTTCAATCCCTATCTAAGGAGAGTTTTTATAAAAAGCGTAATTTTAAATAGAATAGAACCGCTTTACTTTTTTTGATAAAATTCGTATAATATAAATAAATACTACGAAGAGTTTGATCCTGGCTCAGGATAAACGCTGGCGGCATGCATAACACATGCAAGTTGTACGAAGATGTATAAATTTTATACAAACTTAGTAGCGGACGGGTGAGTAATACATAAGAACCTACCTTTTGGTATGGGATAACTATTGGAAACGATAGCTAATACCATATATTGCTGAGAAGTGAAACTATTAAGGGCCAAGAGATGGGCTTATGCCTGATTAGCTAGTTGGTATGATAATAGCATACCAAGGCAAAGATCAGTAGCTGTTCTGAGAGGATGATCAGCCACACTGGGACTGAGACACGGCCCAGACTCCTACGGGAGGCAGCAGTGAGGAATTTTCCGCAATGGGCGAAAGCCTGACGGAGCAATGCCGCGTGAAGGAAGAAAGCTTACGGGTTGTAAACTTCTTTTCTCAGAAAAGAAAAAAATGACGGTATCTGAGGAATAAGCATCGGCTAACTCTGTGCCAGCAGCCGCGGTAAGACAGAGGATGCAAGCGTTATCCGAAATGATTGGGCGTAAAGCGTCTGTAGGTGGTTTAAAAAGTACATTGTTAAATTTTAAGGCTTAACCTTAGCAAAGCAAAGTAAACTTTTAAACTAGAGTTTGGTAGAGGCAGAGGGAATTTCCGGTGGAGCGGTGAAATGCGGAGAGATCGGGAGGAACACCAAAGGCGAAAGCACTTTGCTGGGCCATTACTGACACTAAGAGACGAAAGCAAGGGGAGCAAATGGGATTAGATACCCCAGTAGTCCTTGCCGTAAACGATGGATACTAAATGTTGGAGAAATTCAGTATTGTAGCTAACGCGTTAAGTATCCCGCCTGGGGAGTACGCTCGCAAGAGTGAAACTCAAAGGAATTGACGGGAACCCGCACAATTGGTGGGGCACGTGGTTTAATTCGATGCAACGCGAAGAACCTTACCAGGATTTGACATGTCATTTGTTTCTGTAGCTTAAAATTTTAATTTATTTTAAGTAGAAACTTTAAAAAGATGAACACAGGTGGTGCATGGCTGTCGTCAGCTCGTGTCGTATGATGTTGGGTTAAGTCCCGTAACGAGCGCAACCCTTGTTCTGTGTTGCTTAGGGAAACTCAGAAGACTGCCGGTGCAAATCGGAGGAAGGTAAGGATGAGGTCAAGTCATCATGCCCCTTATGTCCTGGGCTACACACGTGCTACAATGGCCGATACAAAGAGACGCAACTCCGCGAGGACAAGCTAATCCCAAAAAATCGGTCTCAGTTCGGATTGTAGGCTGCAACTCGCCTACATGAAGTTGGAATCAATAGTAATCGCAGGTCAGCTATACTGCGGTGAATACGTTCCCGGGTTTTGTACACACCGCCCGTCACACCCTGGAAATTTGTTATGCCCAAAGTTATTATCCTAACCATTTATTGGAAGGGGATACCTAAGGCAGAACTAGTAACTAGGGTGAAGTCGTAACAAGGTAGCCGTACTGGAAGGTGCGGCTGGATCACCTTTTATAATCTGGGCTATTAGCTCAGTTGGTTAGAGCGCACCCCTGATAAGGGTGAGGTCACTAGTTCAAATCTAGTATAGCCCAATAAAATTGGGGATATAGCTCAGTTGGTAGAGCACTGCTCTTGCACAGCAGAAGTCAGCGGTTCAAATCCGCTTATCTCCACCAAATTTTTATTTTATTTAAATACAATAAAAAATGGTCAAATGCTTAAAGGCGTAAAATGAATACCTAGGCATCTAGAGTCGAAGAAGGGCGTGAAACCAACGATAAGCTTCGAGTAACTGGAAAGAAGTAATGATCCGAAGATTCCCGAATAGGGCAACCTTTTAAACTTTTTATTTAATTCATAAAATAAAAAAGAGAGAACCTAGTGAACTGAAACATCTTATTAACTAGAGGAAAAGAAAGCAATCGCGATTTCCCAAGTAGTGGCGAACGAACAGGAAAAAGCCTAAACTGATAATATTTTTTATCAGGGTTGAAGGGATACATCAAAAAATATATAGAAAAATCAAACGTAATTTTTAAAAATTAAGTAAATGAAACAGATTGAATACTGTACCATAGATGGTGAAAGTCCTGTAATTGCTTTTAAAATTGATAATAAAATATCCCCAAGTAATACGGGACACGTGAAATCCCGTATGAATTAGCGAGGACCACCTCGTAAGGCTAAATACTCCTAGATGACCGATAGCGAACAAGTACCGTGAGGGAATGGTGAAAAGAATCCCGGAAGGGAAGTGAAAAAGAACATGAAATTTTATGCTAACAATCAGTGGGAGATTAAAATTTTTAATTGACCGCGTGCCTGTTGAAGAATGAGCCGGCGACTTAAAATAAATGGCAGGCTAAGAGAATTAATAACTCGAAACCTAAGCGAAAGCAAGTCTTAATAGGGCGCTAATTTAACAAAACATTAAATAAAATCTAAAGTCATTTATTTTAGACCCGAACCTGAGTGATCTAACCATGGTCAGGATGAAACTTGGGTGACACCAAGTGGAAGTCCGAACCGACCGATGTTGAAAAATCGGCGGATGAACTGTGGTTAGTGGTGAAATACCAGTCGAACTCAGAGCTAGCTGGTTCTCCCCGAAATGCGTTGAGGCGCAGCAATATATCTCGTCTATCTAGGGGTAAAGCACTGTTTCGGTGCGGGCTATGAAAATGGTACCAAATCGTGGCAAACTCTGAATACTAGAAATGACGATATATTAGTGAGACTATGGGGGATAAGCTCCATAGTCGAGAGGGAAACAGCCCAGACCACCAGTTAAGGCCCCAAAATGATAATGAAGTGGTAAAGGAGGTGAAAATGCAAATACAACCAGGAGGTTGGCTTAGAAGCAGCCATCCTTTAAAGAGTGCGTAATAGCCCACTGGTCATAGCGTCTTTGCGCCGAAAATGTCCGGGACTCAATTATCTGCCGAAACTGTGGGATATTTTAAAAATATCGGTAGGGGAGCGTTCTGCTTTGGGAGAAGTTTTAATGAAAATGAAAATGGACTAAGCAGAAGTGAGAATGTCGGCTTGAGTAACGTAAATATTGGTGAGAATCCAATACCCCGAAAACCCAAGGGTTCCTTTACTAGGTTCGTCCATGAAGGGTGAGTCAGGACCTAAGGCGAGGCCGAAAGGCGTAGTCGATGGAAAACAGGTTAATATTCCTGTACTATTTTATTTTTTATAACATATATATGCAATACCAGGGGACAGAGTAATTAGAAATTAGCTGTTATTGGATTTCAGTAAAGGTTTTTAAAAATGTATAAAAAAAGAAAAAAAACTTTTTTTAATAAAAAAATCTTAAATTTAAGTAAATTTTATTAACTTTTCAAATTTAATAGAATTTAATAAATTTTAATTTTTACATTATTCTCAAGAAAAGCCTGTACTATTGTTTACATTTTATATGAATTTTGATTATGAATTGTAAGAAAAATAAAATACCTGTACCGTAAACCGACACAGGTGGGTAAGTAGAGCATACTAAGGGGCGCGAGATAACTCTCTCTAAGGAACTCGGCAAAATAACCCTGTAACTTCGGAATAAAGGGTACCAAAAATTTAATTTTTTTTGGTCGCAGTAGCAAGGCCCAGGCGACTGTTTATCAAAAACACAGGTCTCCGCAAAGTCGTAAGACAATATATGGGGGCTGACGCCTGCCCAGTGCCGGAAGGTTAAAGAAGTAGGTTATTTGTTAAGAAGAAGCTTGCGACTGAAGCCCCGGTGAACGGCGGCCGTAACTATAACGGTCCTAAGGTAGCGAAATTCCTTGTCGGATAAGTCCCGACCCGCACGAAAGGCGTAACGATCTGGGCGCTGTCTCGGAGAGAGACTCGGTGAAATAGACATGTCCGTGAAGATGCGGACTACCTGCACCTGGACAGAAAGACCCTATGAAGCTTTACTGCAACCTGGAATTGAGTTTGGGTTTTTTTTGTGCAGTATAGGTGGGAGATTATAATTTTATTTATAATTGTCAGTGAGATACCACCCTTAAAAAGCTAGAATTCTAAGAGCGTTCCTTGAAACAGGACGCTTAACAGTTCTTGGTGGGCAGTTTGACTGGGGCGGTCATCTCTTAAAAGGTAACAGAGATGTGCAAAGGTTCCTTCAGGCTGGATGGAAATCAGTTGTAGAGTGTAAAGGCATAAGGGAGCTTGACTGTAAGACTTACAAGTCAAACAGAGGCGAAAGCCGGCCTTAGTGATCCGACGGTACCGCGTGGAAGGGCCGTCGCTAAACGGATAAAAGTTACTCTAGGGATAACAGGCTGATCTTCCCCAAGAGTTCACATCGACGGGAAGGTTTGGCACCTCGATGTCGGCTCATCGCAACCTGGGGCGGTAGTACGTCCCAAGGGTTGGGCTGTTCGCCCATGAAAGCGGTACGTGAGCTGGGTTCAGAACGTCGTGAGACAGTTCGGTCCATATCCGGTGTAGGCGTTAGAGCATTGAGAGAATTCTTTCATAGTACGAGAGGACCTGAAAGGACATACCTCTAGTGTACCAGTTCTTGTGCCAACAGGAAACGCTGGGTAGCTATGTATGGAGAAGATAACTGCTGAAAGCATCTAAGTGGGAAGCTCACCTCAAGATGAGTGCTCTCTTTTCATTTAAATGAAATATCGGTTACGGTAAGATTAACCGTTTGATAGGCATAAAGTGTAAGCTTAGTAATAGGTGCAGCTAATATGTACTAATAAACCGATGGATTTTGACCATATTATTTTAAAATCATTTAAAATAATGTTCTAGTATTCGCGTTTATAAGAAAAAACCTTAAACCATCTCGAACTAAGAAGTGAAACTTATAAAAGGTGAAAATACTGAAAGGGAGGCCTTTTGGGAAAATAACTTAATGCTAGGAATTTTTAGTTAAAAAACTATCTTATTTAATTTGAATTAAATAAGATAGTTTTTTAACTTCCTAATTTAAAAGCTTCTATAAAAATTCCTAAAAGAATACCACGTTTAAATAATTTATAAGTAAAATAAAAATTTATTATTATTCTATAAATTAAAATAATTGTGTTTTTTCTTTCTTTTTCATTCATAAGAGAATTCCAATTAAAAAGAATTTTAATAAAGTTAATGCTTTCTATCAATTGTTGAAAGAAAAGAAAAGATTTTTTTGGAAAAAATAAAAAAAAAGAAAATAATGAATGTTTGCTTAAGTAATAATTTATAGGCATTAAAAACATGGTTAGCCTATTTTGTTCTTTTTGATCTAAAAATAAAAATATTTGTGTTGCAGAGATATAAAAATATCCTACTAATAAACTACTTATGTTTAATTTATTTAAATCTTTAAAATTAATATAGATTGTATTGATTTTATAATTAATATTTTTAATTTGGGTTTGTAATTGATTTCTATTTTTCATATTTAAAATTTAGTTAAAAAAGAAATTTGTAAATTTTTTTAAATTTTGAATAACTCCTGTAGGGTTAGAAGGTATTTCCAAATCAATTAAAACATCTTCATTTCCACTTAATCTATTAGCAATATTCTCATATGCAATACTAGAAACTGTAGTCGTATCTTCTAAAACTAAAGGTTTTCCTCTATTTGTAGATATAATCACATTTTCATCTTCAGGTATTGCTCCTAATAGAGGTAAACTTAACATTTCGCACACGTCAGAAACTGATAACATAGTATTGTTTTGGATCATATCTATACGAACACGATTTACAATTAATTTAATATCAGCAATTTTATTTGCTTCTAATAATCCAACAACTCTATCTGCGTCACGAATAGCGGGAATTTCTGGTGTTGTTACAATAATAGCTTCATTTGCTGGTGCTATAGCATGTATAAATCCAACATCAATACCTGCAGGACAATCAATTAATACAAATTGATATCCTAATTTTTGTAAAGCGGATACAAGTTGACACATATGTTGTTGTGTTACATTATATTTTTGATTATTTTTTGATATAGCTAATAATGCTAAATTTTTTAAATGTTTATCATAGATAATTGCTTGTTCTAAACTACAAGTACCGTCAATTATATCCATAGCTGTAAAAGCAAGACGACTTTCTAACCCCAATAACAAATCTAAATTTCTTAATCCAATATCTGCATCAATTAATGCAACTGGGTATCCAAGTTTAGCGAGACACATTCCTAGATTTGCTGTTGTTGTTGTTTTTCCTACACCACCTTTTCCTGATGTTATAACAATAACTCGTGAGTCTGATAATGTAGTATTTTTTTTTGTAGTGATTTTTTCTATTTCTGGTAATTCTTTTAGTTGTTCCATATGATTTTTAATTAAAAAATTTATTATAATTGATGAAAGATCAATCTTTAGGATTATAATATAATATAATTTATTAAATGATTAGTTTTAAATAAAAAAAGCAAAAGACATTGCATCATAAGTTAAATATTTTATACTTTATTCTGTGCTTGGAGGGATTTGAACCCCCGACTTTATGGTTCGTAGCCATATACTCTAATCCACTGAGCTACAAGCACATGTTATACATATATTTATTATAATAACATTATTATTATATTTAAATTGAGTCTTACATTCAAGTGTGAATGCCTTTTGGTTTAAGGTCATGGGTTCAACTTTATTAATATATTAATAAAAAAAATTTTAAAATTTAGTAAAACATTATGGCAGTTCCAAAAAAACGAAAATCAAAATCAAAAAAAAATTTAAAAAAATTATATTGGCATAATAAAGTTTTAATTTATGCGAAAAAAGCATTAATTTTTTTTAAAAAAAATTAATAAAATTATAAAAATAAATATTATATGGATAATGAAAATAAAAAAAGTTCGGAAAAGATGGAAAATCTTAACGATTTGGAAAAAATAGATATTGTTGAAAATATTAAACCTAATAACTCTGAGGAACAATATATAAATGAAATCAATCAAATTAGTGATTGTAATGAATTTAAAACAGAGGAAATAGAGTCTGATACAAAAAAAATTTTAAGTGAAGAGACGGAGCTTGAAATAGAAAATATGGAAGAATTACATGCAGGTTACAGAGAAAAAGTAAGAGAAGCTAGAAGAAGATTTTTTATTAAATTAGGTATTGTTATATATCTTATTATTCAAACATCTTTTATTATTTATCTACCACTTTATGCGATGTTTAAATTAATTTTTAAGTATAGTTGGCAAGAAATTTTAACTGTAGCTTTAAATCCTATAGCTGTACATGCTTATTTATTAACTTTTAAGCTAGCTTTAATCGCTGCATTTTTAAATTCTTTTTTTGGCTATATTATTGTATGGGTTCTTGTTCGTTTTGATTTTAGAGGTAAAGATTGTTTAGATATAGTTGTAGATTTACCTTTAGGCGTGCCTACATCTGTAGCTGGTATTACATTAACAGCTGTTTTTGGTAATAAAAAAAGTTGGCTTGGGCCTATATTAAATTTTTTTAACATGAAAATTATTTATACCAAATACGGTGTATTATTAGCTATGATTTTTGCATCATTTCCTTTTGTAATACGAGGAATCGAACCTATATTAGAAAAACATGAGCATGGATTAGAAGAAGCTGCTTGGACTTTTGGAGCAAATGAATATGAAACAGCAAAACGTTTAATTTTCCCTACTGTAGCTCCTGCATTATTAACTGGATTTATTTTAAACTTTTCACGTTCTTTAGGTGAATTTGGTTCAGTTGTTATGGTTTCATCTAATACTCCTTTTGATGATTTAGTAACTTCTGTTTTAATCCACCAAGCTGTAGAACAATATGATTATTTTAAAGCTTGTGTTATAGCAGCTGTAGTTTTAATTTTTGCTTTAATATTTATTTATATCGTAAATAGAATAAGAGCTTATTATACACGACATAAAATTCGTTAAAAAAAAAAATAAAAAAAAAATATATATATGTTACCAATCCCAATAAGTGAAATTATGCGTGATTATACTGAGGTTATTAGTACACTTACTAGAGCAATGGGCCCTCAGTATAATTTGAATATAGTAAAAGAAAGTTTAATTTTTTTAGTTACTTTAATAGGACATAAAATTAACTTTTTATATAATATCTTAAATACTAAAAAAATTTATTATGATGCGTCAGTTATGATACCATATGTTCATATGGATGAAGAAAGCGCGTTTTTTAATCAATTTTTTGAATATGATGAAATCTTAAATATACGAGAAAATCCTTTAATTGCTGGATTTTTAAATAGTATTTTTTTTGTATTTCCTAACTCTGTTGCACATTTAGTAGCCATTCGACGATTAATTATTCAAGGAATTCCAGCTGCAACTTATACATTAGGTGGTTATCTTGCTGGCCAACTCATTATGATTGCTTGTGTAGTTTTTGGAAATCAACGAATTCTTACTCAATTAATTACATTAGAACCTTTAAATTATTTTTTAGGGTTAATTCTTCTTGGCCGTATTATTTATAATATACGTTTCGAGAGTTTTATTAATTTAGATACATGGGAACATCCAAATTATAAAAAATATTTTATAAATAGTTTATTATTATCTTTTTGTGAACAAGGAACTATTTTTCCTTTTTTAAGTAACCTAACATTATCAGCTAACCCTAGTATATTACAAATTTCTTTTTCACAAAATCTATTTATAATGTTTACACAAATGTTCTTTTATATTACTGGAATGGTTTTAGGATCTATATTATTTTCTGGTTTATGGTTTTTATTTTTTTTAAAACTAAAATCATTTTTATATGCTCGTATTTTAATTGCAAAAAATAGATTTTTTGCACATTGGAATACAGTCCTTAGCGTTTTAATGGTAACTATTGCGATAGCAACAATACCTTACTATTCGTTCCATTTTTTATTTTTAGCGCCATTTGGTTTTATGCCTGAAGATCGAGTTTTTAGGAATACTATATTTACTGATAGCTATGTAAAAGATGTTTCAAATGAAATTAGTTTTTTAACTCGCGGAAATTTGATGGAATTAAAATTATTTCCATTTAATACAGGGGAATATTTAATTTATCCAGAAGAGCTTCAAACTTTAAGTATGGAAGACTTAATTTATCGTTCTGATTATGCTTGGGTAAGAAGAATGGAAAAGTTATCAACTGATGTTGTAACAACGAATAGTAAAGGTAAAAAACTTTCACAAAAACTTGGATTTCAAAAAGGGTCGAAATCTATGGCTCAACGAGTTTTACCACGACAAACACCATTAATGACTTATAGACTTGATTTACATAATAGATTTAAAACAGATGATATTGTTAAACCCAATCTTGATATTGAGCATAACGAAATAAAGAGTCAACAAAAAATTAATAAAGAAAATATTGATATTTGGCAAAGATTACCGCATGATCCAATATTAGACCGTTATTTTCAATGGTATGATTTTGAAAATCTTGAATTAAGTTTAAGTGATAATATTATCGAAACAACTGAAATTAATCTTGAACAAACAGAAGAAAATATTATTTATTTTTTTGTAAGAAATTTAGTACAAAGTCCTTTTTTATTTGTTGCACGTTTTTTACAAAATCAACGTGATATTGGTTATAGCCATTATGATATTGGTTTACGTACAAAGCAACAATACCAACAATCTATTATATATAAATTATTACTTAAATTAGATATTAGCACATTTTTATTGAGACAACCTCGTAAATGGTGTTTAAACGGAGAGCATGAATATGATTTACAAGCAAAACGTCAAATTTATAATCGATATTATGATTCATTACGGAATTATCGAAAAATACCAATTAAATTTTTTAAAATTTTTGATGACTTTTTTGGAGGAGCGATTAATACAAGTAATCAAGTATATAATCAACAATTTACTGGTACTTTAAGAAATTTAACTCGTTTTTTCAGTTTAACCTTAGATGATGAACAAGATTTTTCGAAAAATAAAATTTTAAATTATATAGAAGTTCTTCCTACAACTAATATAACTGATGAAGAAATCCATTCAACTGAAGTAGATGATGATGATTTTATTGAAGAAAATAACGATCAAAATAATTTAGAAGACGAAGAAGATTTAGATGAAGAAGAAGATTTAGATGTAATTGAATATGATGATTCTAGTGGTGAAGTAAGTGTATTTGAAAATAAAGATATGGATAAAAATAAACCAAGTTCTTCATTTATTGATCTTGAATTAGTACATAGACCAGTTTCAGGTGAAGAATTATCTAAATTAAAACGTACTAATATTACTTTAAAATTTGATCAACCTCTTTATAAATTTTCTAAATTTGATATTGGACCAGAACCTCATGAAGAGTTACATAATTTTATGGAAAGTTTTAATAAATCTAGGCTTAAAGGATTTTCAATGATTGATCAATATTGTTCTCCATTATATGTTGATGAATTTTTAACTATTAATAATAAAATGTTAATGACAGATTGTACTGCTATTTTATTATTACCAGATGATGCCTGTTTGCCAGAAGGAGAATTTGATTATTCCGTTAATTTAATAGATGAGAGACTTAAAAAATTAGGTTATACTTATAGTAAAGAAAAAGATAAATTATTAAAAGAAAGAATGAATAGTTTTTATATAAGTAATTGGGGAGCTCCTGATCGAGGTGGTATGTTTGACTTTTTGAATAATTTCGTATTCTTTTCATGCTGGCCTCTTCACGATCATATTATAGAAAAACCATTTTATGAAGAAAGTATACCATATCTTATAATGAAAGAATATAAAGAGCAAGTAGAATATACTATAGAAGATGAACTTACTTATGATGTTTTTGAACTTTCAGAAGAAGATGGACTTTCTTTTACGCGTCCATGGATTATGGAATATATGTTACTTGATGGTGCACGAGATCCTTACTATTTATTAGATCTTTTTATTCCACAAAAAGGTGGTTTTGTTTGGCCAGGTATAGATGATATTTATGTACCCGGAATTAAACGTCGTAAAAAACGACCAATGCCTGATAGACGAACAGTTGATCTTCCTGAAAAAGAAGAAGATGAAAATGACATAAATTATTAAATAATAAAAGCATATTTATATAATGATATAAGTTTACTTTATATCATTATATAAATAGGTGCCTTTTGTTATTTATTAAGATAGGGATAGAGAGACTTGAACTCTCACGATTCTATGAATCAACGGATTTTAAGTCCGTTACGTCTACCGATTTCGTCATATCCCCGAAATTTAAAAGGTTTTTGTGGGTCGATGCCCGAGTGGTTAAAGGGGGCGGATTGTAAATCCGCTGATTTTATCTACGCTGGTTCGAATCCAGCTCGGCCCATTTTTTTATATTTTTAATGGTTTTCGGAAAGGGAGGGATTCGAACCCCCGGTAGCTTCTAAGACTACGTCGGTTTTCAAAACCGATGCAATAGACCAACTCTGCCACCTTTCCTATTAGGTCAAAATAGCGGGCAACGCGATTTGAACGCGCGTCTTACACCTTGGCAAGGTGTCACTCTACCACTGAGTTATACCCGCAAATGATTTAAGTGTTATAGTATTTTATTAAAATAAAAAAAAGATAAATGTAAATGTAAGTGGGATGGAGCAGTCTGGGTAGCTCGTAAGGCTCATAATCTTAAGGTCATAGGTTCAAATCCTATTCCCGCTAAAAAATAGCCCCCATCGTCTAGAGGCCCAGGACATTTCCCTTTCACGGAAAAAACGGGGATTCGAATTCCCCTGGGGGTAGAAAAAAACAAACAATTAAAAAAATTATATTTTTTTGTTTTGATTTCAAAAAAAATAAAAAATTTTAGTCGAAATATACTAAATTTTTATGGTAAAATAATAATTTAAAGATAAATAGAATATATATATCTATGACTAGAATCAAACGTGGAATTGTTGCACGAAAGCGTCGAAAACATGTTCTTTTTTTTGCAAAAGGATTTCGAGGTTCATCATCACAATTATATCGAATTGCTCAACAACGAATAAATAAAGCATTAATTTATTCATATAGAGATCGAAGAAAAAAAAAACAAGAATTTGTTCAAATTTGGATTTCACGTATAAATGCAACAGTTAGAAATTTAGGATTAAATTATAGTCTTTTTCAAAATAAATTAAAAAAATCGCAAATTATTCTTAATCGAAAAGTTTGTGGGCAGCTAGCACTTAAAGATATAAATTCTTTTGAAAAATTATTTAATAACCTTCAAATAAAAAATTAATTTTTTAAAAAAGATATAATTTATGAAATCAATAAATCAAGTTAGAAAAAATTTAATATTTAAAAAAAATGCTCCATTTATTTTAAATGATAATCTGATTCCTATATATAATGTACATACTATTGAGTATAAAAATACTGTACTTTTAAAATATTTTGTAAATGCAGCAGGCAAGATATTACCTAAAACTGTTACAAAATTAACTGCAAAGCAACAACGTCATATAGCAAAAGCTATCAAAAGAAGTCGGATAAATGCTTTATGTGCTTTTCAGAAACCTTTAACTTTTGTTATTAATAAAAATCAAAATAAAAAAAATAAATATAGAAGAAGATTAACTTTTAAGAAAAAAAAACAAATAGATTAAGCAAAAAGCACGCTTTGTAGGGGTTGAACCTACGACATTAGGTTTTGGAAACCTACGTTCTACCAACTGAACTAAAAGCGTCTATTTTTGATCGTTTTTAAAAATCGGGATAACAGGATTTGAACCTGTGACTTCCTGTTCCCAAAACAGGCGCGCTACCAAGCTGCGCTATATCCCGTATTAAATTAAAACATTCTTAATAATATTATAATAATTTCTTAAAATTTAAACATTATATTTTCCATTTTTTATTATTTCTTTATATTTTTTTTTTAATTTATGCCAACGATTCAACAATTAATAAAATCAGCACGAAAAAAATTAATAAAAAAAACAAAATCACCAGCTTTACAAAAATGTCCTCAACGACGTGGAGTTTGTCTTCGAGTTTATACAACAACCCCAAAAAAACCAAACTCTGCTTTGCGTAAAGTGGCTAGAGTGCGATTATCTTCTCGATTTGAGGTAACTGCTTATATTCCTGGTATTGGTCATAACTTACAAGAGCATTCAGTTGTTTTAATACGAGGAGGTCGTGTAAAAGATTTACCTGGTGTTCGTTATCATATAGTTAGAGGTACTTTAGATTCAGCAGGTGTGAAAAATCGAAAGAAGAGTCGTTCTAAATACGGTGTAAAACGTGTTAATTAAATAGTTTTTTAAAAACAGACTATTTATAATTTAAAAAAATTCTTAATTATTTAAATCTTAATTTTTTATTAAATATTTATGTCCCGTCGACGTACAGAAAAAAGGCGCAATATACCAGCTGATCCTTTATATAAAAGTATTATAGTAGAACTTTTCGTGCGTCAAATTATGCGAAAAGGTAAAAAAACTTTAGCTTATAGTATTATATACAAAAGCATGTTTAAAATTAGGGAAATTACAAAAGAAGAGCCACTTATTATAATAGAACAGGCGATCTTAAATGTAAAACCTTTACTTGAAACGAGAGCTCGTCGATCACGAGGCTCTGTAAAACAAATACCAATAGAAGTTAAACCAGAAAGAGGAATCCTTTTAGCCATTCGTTGGATCAAAATAGCTGCTCAAAAAAACAAAGGAAAACCTATGTTTATAGCTCTTGCCAATGAATTAATTAATGCTTCTAATAATACAGGTAATGCTGTGAGAAAAAAAGATGAAACACACAAAATGGCTGAGGCTAATAAAACATTTATAAAACGAAAATACTAATTTTCATTATTTTATATTTAATTAATTAAACAAAGATACAATTTTATGGCACGCGCAAAATTTGAACGAAAAAAACCACATATAAATATTGGTACAATTGGTCACGTTGACCACGGAAAAACAACATTAACAGCTGCTATTACTATGGCATTAGCTGCACGAGGGGGTGCAAAAGGGAAAAAATATGAAGATATTGATTCTGCACCTGAAGAAAAAGCTCGTGGTATTACTATCAATACTGCTCATGTTGAATATGAGACAGAAAATCGTCATTATGCTCATGTAGACTGTCCAGGGCATGCAGATTATGTAAAAAATATGATTACAGGTGCTGCTCAAATGGATGGTGCTATTCTTGTAGTATCTGGCGCAGACGGCCCTATGCCGCAAACAAAAGAACATATTTTATTAGCAAAACAAGTAGGTGTTCCTAATATTGTTGTATTTATAAATAAGGAAGATCAAGTAGATGATGACGAATTAATTGAATTAGTTGATTTAGAAATTCGTGAAACACTTCAACGATTTGATTTTCCTGGTGATGATATTCCAGTTGTAACAGGCTCAGCTCTTCTTGCGTTAACTGCATTAACTGAAAATCCAAAAATAAAACCAGGAGATAATAAATGGGTTGATAAAATTTATCAATTAATGGATATTGTTGATTCTTATATTCCAACACCTAAACGTAATATCGAGAAGCCTTTTTTAATGGCAATAGAAGATGTTTTTTCTATTACAGGCCGAGGTACTGTTGCTACAGGCCGTGTAGAGCGTGGTGTTGTCAAAATTGGCGATACTGTTGAAATCATTGGATTTGGTACTAATAAAGTTACAACTGTAACTGGTATTGAAATGTTTCAAAAAACACTCGATGAAGGTATTGCTGGTGATAATGTTGGTATTTTACTTCGTGGTATTCAAAAAACTGAAATTCAACGTGGTATGGTTTTAGCTAAAACTAAAAGTATTACACCACATACAGTTTTTGAATCACAAGTTTATGTATTAACAGGAGATGAAGGTGGTCGTGATACACCATTTTTTAGAGGATATCGTCCTCAATTTTATGTCAGAACAACTGATGTTACTGGAAAAATTGAAAATTTTACTTCTGATGATGGTGAAAACCTTAAAATGGTGTTACCTGGAGACCGTATTAAAATGACAGTGGAATTAATTCAACCTATTGCTATTGAGCAAAATATGCGATTCGCTATTCGTGAAGGTGGTAAAACAGTTGGAGCTGGTGTTGTAAGTAAAATTCTTAAATAGGTTTTATTTATAACATTGATTTCACTTTTTTTATTTAATTCTTTTTTAAAATATTATGAAAAATTTTAATCGTGTCCTTATAGAAAAAGCTGAAGTAGGTTTTATCAAGACTAAAATGCCTGTAATACAAGTTGGTGATTTTGTTCGCTTTGGTATTAAAGTGGAAGAAGCTGGAAAAGAGCGTATTCAGTTTTTTGAAGGATTAATTCTTTCATTACATAAAAACGGAATTAACACAACTGTTACAGTTAAAAATACACGTTATAAAGTTTTACGTGTATTTCCTATAAACGCTACTTGTCTTACAAGCATAATAGTCTTGAAAAAAAATCAAAAGCTTTCAAAATAGATTTCTCGTTATTTATGGCTTGAAATCAACAATAAAAAAAGAAATATATATATAAATCTATCTTATTATATATAAAAGAATTTTATATATAATAAGATAGATTAAAAATGACATTTATAATCTTATGTTCGATTTTATACAATATCCTGTAACTTATAGTTCTAAAAATATTGATTTAATGAAAAAAAATCAATATTTTTTTGATGTTAATAAAAATATTACAAAACCTCAAATAAAAAAAATATTTGAAGACTATTTTAAAATTAAAATAGTATCAATAAATACACATCGTCTACCACGAAAAAAAAAACATTCAGGGTTTTCTAAATCAATAAAGAGGGTTATTATTACATCAAAATCTGAAATTAATTTAATAAACATAATAAATTAACTCAAAAAAATTTTTAAAATTTAAGAAAATAAAACATATGTCTATTCGTTATTATAAACCAACTAGTCCTGGTAGACGACATGCTACAACATTTGATTTTAAAGAGATTTCATCAAAAAAACCAGAAAAAAATTTAACTAAAGGCTGGTCTCGAGCTCAAGGGCGAAATAATAGAGGAGTTATTACTAGTAGACATCGTGGAGGTGGTCATAAAAGAATATATAGATTTATTGATTTTAGCCGAAATAAAATTGGAATTTCTGCTACAATAAAAGCTATTGAGTATGATCCTAATAGAACAGCACGTATTGCTTTAGCTTATTATAAAGATGGCGAGAAACGCTATATTTTATCTCCTAGTGGTTTAAAAATTGGTGATAATATAATTTCATCACCACACGCTCCTATAGCCGTTGGAAATAGTTTACCATTACTTCATATACCGTTAGGCACTTCTATTCATAATATTGAACTTCATCCTGGAGCTGGTGGCCAATTGGCTAGATCAGCAGGTACTGTAGCAAAAATTATAGCAAAAGATAATTCTTGGTGTAGTTTGCGCTTACCTTCAGGTGAAACTCGATTAGTTTCTTTAAAATGTTGGGCTACTATTGGTCGAGTAGGAAATATAGAAAATTCTAATATGGTTTTAGGGAAGGCGGGAAGAAATCGTTGGTTAAATAAACGACCACATGTACGAGGTTCTGCGATGAATCCTGTAGATCATCCGCATGGAGGAGGTGAAGGAAAAGCACCTATTGGACTTAAACGACCATTAACTTTATGGGGTAAACCTACATTAGGGATGAAAACTCGTAAACGTAAAAAATTTAGTAATAATTTAATTATTAAATTTTAAGGTTTTTTTAATTGTCAAGAAAAGAACCATCGCTTTATTCTATTAAAAACTAATATAAAATTATTAAATTATATGTCAAGATCCTTAAAAAAACCACCTTTTGTAGCAATTCATTTATCTAAAAAAATTGAACAATTAAAAAATAAAAACAAAAAAAAAATCATCAAAACATGGTCTCGTGCTTCAACTATAATTCCATCGATGATAGGGTTTACTTTTGGAGTTCACAACGGAAGATATCATATTCCTGTGTTTATTACAGATCTAATGATTGGACATAAATTAGGTGAATTTGCTCCTACACGTACTTTTAAAGGGCATAAAAAAAAAGACAAAAAATCAAAAAGAAAGAAATAATAATTAATTTATGGGACAAAAAGTACATCCTTTAGGATTTCGTCTTGGTATTAATCAAAAGCATCAAAATTATTGGCATGTAAGACGGCACTATTTTTCGATTTGGGTGCAAGATGCTATATTTATACGAAAATATTTAGAACATATTTTTATAGAAATGGGTTTAATTAATATTGAAATACGACGCATTCATTTTGAGTTCTCAAATATTGACATTCTAATTCATTTAGCTAACCCAAATATGTTATTATATTCTAAATTTCCAGCGTTAGCTAATACACCAAAAAAAGAAAGAACTTTAATAAGTCAATTAAATGCTTTAACAAATGATTTAATAGTACGTTTACAAAATTACTATAAAAAACGATACTTGCCAATTCCACCAAAAATTTTTTTTAATATTAAGCTTCAACCAGAACCAAATTCATTTATATCAGCAAATATAATTGCTCAAAATTTAGTAAATGATTTAGAAAAACGAAAACATTTTAAAAAAGCTTTAACTGATGTTGTAGAAAAAGCAAAAAGTGCAGGGATTAAAGGGATTAAAATCAAATTATCTGGTCGAATAAATGGTATAGATAAAGCAAGGATTATAAATTATCAATGGGGTGCTGTTCCTTTACATACTTTACGCGCAAAAATTGATTATTCGCAAAAGTCAGCAAAAACAATTTATGGTCTTTTTGGTGTTAAAGTTTGGGTTTTTCATGGTGAATCTTTAACTAAATTAAACAATTTATAAAAATAAAAATATTTTTAAATTATGCTTAGTCCTAAAAAAACAAAATATCGAAAATATCATCGTGGGTCGATGTCTGGCAAGGCTTTACGCGGAAATATATTAAGTTTTGGTGATTATGGACTACAAGCTTTAGAATGTTCTTGGATAACTTCTAGACAAATCGAAGCAGCTCGTCGAGCTATTACACGACAAGTTCGTCGTGGAGGAAAACTTTGGATTCGAATATTTCCAGATAAACCAGTTACAAAACGACCAACAGATACACGAATGGGTTCAGGAAAAGGAGCGCCAGCTTTTTGGGTTGCTGTAATTAAACCTGGGAAAATTCTTTATGAATTAAAAGGTGTTTCCGAGTCTAATGCACGTATTGCTTTAAAATTAGCTGGTTCTAAATTACCAATAAAAACACAAATTATTGTAAAAAAAATAAATTAGTATTAAATTAATATGATTCAACCACAAACATATCTTAATGTAGCTGATAATACAGGAGCTCGTGAAATCATGTGTATTCAAGTATTAGGTGGTGCAAAAAAAAAAGCAGCTGGCGTTGGAGATCGTATTATTGCTGTAGTGAAAAAAGCTCTTCCGGGTATGGCTGTGAAAAAATCAGATATTGTTCTTGCTGTAGTTATACGTACAAAAAAAAATATACGACGTAAAAATGGGACAAGCATTCGGTTTGAAGAAAATGCTGCAGTTATTATAACTAAAGAGTTAAACCCTAGAGGCACCCGAGTTTTTGGGCCAGTGGCTAGAGAGTTACGGGAAGCTAATTATACTAAAATTATTTCTTTAGCCCCTGAAGTTTTATAATACTTTTTTGATTTTTGCTTTAAGTATTGAACTTTTAAATATTTTAGAAAAATCTAAATATTTAAAAATAATCAAATAAGATGATATAATTATGATACAGCAATTAGAAAAAAATTATCAAGAAAAATTAAAAATAGAGATTTTTAAAAAATATAATTATAAAAATATACATCAAATCCCTAAAATTGAAAAAATTGTAATAAATCGAGGTATAGGTGATGGTGCACAAAATGCTAAACTTTTAGAATCATTTATTAATGAAGTTTCTCTTATAAGTGGTCAAAAAAGTGTTACCACACGTTCTAAAAAAGCAATAGCTGCTTTTAAACTTCGTAAAAATATGCCTGTTGGGGTGATGGTAACACTTCGAGGAGATTTTATGTATTCATTTTTAGATCGATTAATTAATATAGTATTACCACGTATTCGAGATTTTAAAGGCATTGATTCAAAAAGTTTTGATGGTCGTGGAAATCTTAATATTGGATTAAAAGAACAATTAATGTTTCCTGAAATTAAGTATAATAATGTTCAGCAAATAAGAGGTATGGATATATCTATAATAACTACAACAAAAAAAGATAATATGGCAAAAGCTTTGTTAGAAGCATTTGGTATGCCTTTTAAACATTAAATTCTAATATAAATATTTTATATACAAAATATGTCTAATGATACAATTAGTGATATGTTAACTCGAATTCGAAATGCTATTTTAGTTTTTAAAAAAAGCGTACGAGTTAATAAAACACAAACAAATATACAAATTTGTAATATATTAAAAAAACGAGGATTTATTACTAGATTTTACGAATCTAACACAAAAAAAACTGACTTAATTATTGTTCTTAAATATTATTCATTAGAAGAGTCACCAAAAATTAAAAAACCTTGTATTACAAATTTAAAACGAATAAGTAAACCTGGGTTACGAGTTTATTCAAGTTATAAAAAAATACCAAAACTTTTAGATGGGTTAGGCTTTTTTATTATTTCAACATCAAAAGGGTTAATAACTGATGATGATGCTCGATTTTTTGAAATTGGAGGAGAAATTCTTTGTTGTATTTGGTAAATATTTATTAAAAAGTTATTTTAGTTTTTTAAAATTTAAAATATATTTAATAATATGCAAAAAAGCCATTATAAAAAAAAAAAAAGTTCAGTTCCACGTTTTGAAGTTAACGGAATTGTAAAAGAATGCTTATCACATGGGTTTTTTATTATTATTACAGAACCTCATAAATTTTCAGTATTGGGCCATCTTGCTGGTAAATTGCGTAAGTATTCTATTATGGTAAAAGTAGGTGATGCTGTTCGTGTAGAATTATCTCCTTATGATACTGCACGTGGACGTATAGTTTTTCGATATAAATCACCTAAAATTAAAGAAATTTAATAATATTATGAAAGTACGTCCTGTAGTTAAAAAAATGTGTGATAAATGTCGAATTATTCGACGTAAAGGAATTTTACGCGTTATATGTAAAAAAAATGATAAACATAAACAAAAACAAGGGTAAATCCTTTATTATCATTTAAAAAGTTTTTGATTTTATATCATATTTTAATTATGAAAAGTGAAAATATAAAAAAAAAAAAAAAAATGTTTTTTCGTAAAAAGAAGAAAACAAAAAAGTTAGAAGGTAATGCTTATATTCAAACTAGTCGGAATAATACTATAATTACAATTACTGATTTAAAAGGTAATACTTTAGGTTGGTCTTCATCAGGTGCTTGTGGCTTCAAAGGTGCTCGAAAAGAAACACCTATAGGTGCACAAAGAGCTGCACAAAGTATGGTAAAACTTTGCTCTACTAAAGGTATTCAAAAACTTCATCTTTTTGTTAGAGGAATGGGGTTTGGAAGGGAAGCTGCTATAAGAAGTTTTTATAACCCTCAACTTAAATTTATAACTATTTCTGATGTGTCATCATATGCTCATAATGGGTGTCGACCACCTAAAAGGCGTAGACTTTAATATATTTATTGATAAAAAAACATTTCTATGCAACTAAATTTTAAAAAAGATTATGTTTTTCGAGTAGAATCGGAACGTTCTCAAAATGGTGAATTATATGCTCGATTACATATAGGATTATTTCCTAAAAATAAAGCTTTAACTTTTTCAACTGCTTTAAGGCGAAGTTTATTATCCGATATTCCAGCATTGGTTATATCTGATATTATAGTTTTTGGGGTAGAGCATGAGTTTGAAACTTTACCTGGAATTCAAGAACCTTTTTTTGATATTATTGAAAACTTAAAAAAAATAGTAATTGCCCATATTTCTGAAGGTCTTGAGTTTTTTCTTTCAAATCCAGGAGAAATCAAAGGATTTATTAATTTTAAAGGTCCAGGAGAAATTAAAGCACACGATATCATACTACCTTCAGATTTTTTTTGTGTGACACCAGATCAGCATATAGCTACAGTTAGTCATAATGGTGAACTTATTATAGGGCTTAAAATAATATTAATGGACCCCAATAGAGTAAATCAGATTAATAAATATGGTATTACTCAATTAGATAATTTTAAATTATCTGAAGTTTTTTTAAGAAAAAAAAAAACAACAAAAAAAAACCAAAAGGTTTTAAATTTAAATTGTGTACCAAATCCAGTTAAAAAAGTTACTTTTTTTATTCAACAATTAGAAAAAAAACAAAATTTAGAATTTATTGATTTAGAAATTGTAACTGATGGAAGTATTACACCAAAACAAGCATTACGATATAGTATATTAAAACTTACAAAGTTTTTTTCTCATTATATCTTTTAATTTATTTTCTAAAATAAATTATATAAAATTTTATTAAAATAAAAAAAAAAATAATGGTCTCAACAAAATTAGAAAAAATTAAATATAGTTCAAAAAAATTGACTTGTACACAATTTGGTGGTCGAAAATCAGCTAAGGCCTTAGTTTCTATGGCCCCTCATCGTTCTGATTTTATTTTAATAAATCGAAAACCAATTGCTGAGTATTTTAATCATAATAATATTTTAATTGCAAAAATTTACGAAAGATTTTTTATGTTAAAAAATTTGAATGATGGTTATATCAATGAATCTTTGGAAAAATATTGGAATGTTTTGAATCATCACTATATATCAATTGAAGTAAAAGGGGGTGGTATTCAAGGGCAAGCTGAAGCAATTATGTTAGGAATGGCTAAAGCTTTTGTAGATATTAATCCTAATTTAAAACCTTTACTTAAGCCACAAAAATTATTAACACGAGATGCTCGTATTAAAGAACGACGAAAATATGGTTTGAAAAAAGCTCGAAGAGCTCCTCAATTTTCTAAACGTTAAGTTCTTTTTATTAATTAAACTTATTTAAAACTATGTCAACAAAAATTACAGAAATTATAGAAAAATTAAAAACAATTACTTTATTAGAAGCTAGTGAATTAGTATCTCAAATAGAGCAAACATTTGGTGTAGATGCTTCTACGCCAATAATAAGTGGTGGAAATTCAGTCACATTAGAATCACCAAAACAAGAAGAAGTAGTGATAGAAAAAACTACTTTTGATGTTATTTTAGAACAAGTTCCTAATGATAAACGCGTACCTATTTTGAAAGTAATACGTAGTTTAACATCTTTAGATTTAAAACAAGCAAAAGAATCAATTACAGATTTACCAAAAACTATACTTCAACAAATTTCAAAAGAAGAAGCAGAAGCTGCTAAACAACAATTAGAAAATGCAGGAGGTACTGTTAAATTAGACTAGTATTTAAAATTTTTGATTTAATTTAAATCAAAAATTTTAAATACTATGTAAAGCTTGTAACTCAGTGGAAAAGAGTACGTGCTTCCGAAGCATGGTGTCGTGGGTTCAAATCCCGCCAAGCTTGGAAAAAAAAGAAAATATATCGGAGAAAGAGGGATTCGAACCCTCGGTATGAAAAACATACGACGCATTAGCAATGCGTTACCTTCGGCCACTCGGTCATTTCTCCTAAAAGAGCTAATTTTTTAAATTTAAGAGTTCATCGTCTAATGGATAGGACAGGAACCTTCTAAGTTTCTAATGTAGGTTCGATTCCTACTGAACTCATAAACCATTCAAAAAATAAAAAATGAAGTTTGCCTACTTAACTCAATAGGCAGAGTATCGGTTTTGTAAACCGAAAGTTATCGGTTCGACTCCGATAGTAGGCTAATTTTATCAAATAAATTTATTAATATATTAATATGCGTAAAAAAAAAAAAATACTAGTAAAAAAAAAACCATTATCTTTAAACAAAATGGTAAAAACTAAAATGTATATGGGACATACTCCGAATGAGTGGAATCCGCATATGCAGAATTTGATTTTAGGTGAAAAGCAAGGATACCATGTTATAGATGTTGTTCAAACACTTTATAATCTTAAAGATGTATTACTTTTTATACAAGAGAGTGCTAAACAAAACAAAAAATTTTTATTTATTGGAACGGATAAAGTAATAGCTCCTTTGATCAAAGAAGTTGCTAATTTGTGTAAAAGCTTTTATGTAAATAACCGATGGTTTGGAGGAATGTTAACTAATTGGAAAACTATACAACAATCTCTTGTACAACTGAAAAGTCTTAAAGAAGCTGAAATTTCAGGTCAATGGAAATTTTTAAAAAAGAAAGAAATTCTAAAAAAAAAAGCAAAATTGTTATATTTAGAAAAAAACTTAATAGGATTAGATGGTATGGAAAACTTACCACATATAGCTATAATAATAGGGCAAGTAGGAGTCTTAACTGCTATTAATGAGTGTAAAAAATTAGGAATTACAACAATAACTTTTTTAGATACTAATTGCAATCCTATTTTAACTGATTGGAATATTCCAGGAAATGATGATTCATATCTTTCTAATCAACTAATATTAACTTTTATAAAAGATTCTATACTTTTTGGACAAAAAGAACAAGTTAAGATTTTTGAAGACCAAAAGCAAGTTATAGAAAATAGCAAATTATTAAAAAAAAATAATTTTAGAGAAGAAACTGAAAATTTTAAAGCTAAAAAGGCTCCAATTCAAGATTTAATAAAAAAAAATTATAATAGTGCATCTAATAATTCTTCTCGTAAATTTAATAATACCACTATAAATAAAAAATCATATAATAAGTTTAATAAATATCAGCATAAACACCCCAATAATCAACAAAAAAAATATTTTAAATATAATAGATTTAACCATAAAAATCGTTAATTTTTTATATTTTTTTAAAGCACAGTTTTATTCAGATTTAAAAAAGCCAGTACAAACTCAATTAAGTCACGGTCACTGATTAAATAAATGATTTTGTTTTATTTTTTTTGTGAAAAAACTTTAAATTTGTGAATAAATTAGGTTCTGATATTCAATTTAATTTTAAAATTTTTAGAAACGTATATATAAAGTTTTATTTTATAATAAAATAAAACTTTATATCAATACATATTTTATATTTCTTGAGCCTATTTAGCTCAGTTGGTTAGAGCATCCGTCTCATACGCGGAATGTCATTGGTTCAACTCCAATAATAGGTATAAAAAAAGTCAAGGGGCTGTAGTTCAATTGGTTAGAGCACCGCCCTGTCACGGCGGATGTTGCGGGTTCGAGCCCCGTCAGTCTCGTTATTTTTATCATTAAAAATGATATTACACCTTGAATTCAAGCATCTATGGCAGAGTGGTCGAATGCACCGCACTCATAATGCGGTTCTTATATAGACAGCATTGGTTCGAACCCAATTGGATGCAGTAAACGTCTAAAAAATTCTATAGATTTAAATAATTACCTTTGGCCGGACTCGAACCGACATGTTAAAAACATCAGTTTCTAAAACTGACACGTCTACCAATTTCGTCACAAAGGTTATTTTTTTTAATTATTATATTTTAATTATATAGGAAGGGAGAGGCGATTTTTTATTCCGCCAACCAAAAAATATTTTTTAAATTTTATAGAATAAATGAATTTTAATAAAATTCATTGTTTTATTATTATTATTAGTAAGTTTTCTTTTTATTATGAAATAAAAAATCAATAATAAACTTACTTTTTTTTTAATCATCATTATTAATTTATAAATGGCTAGGAAAAGTCTTATTGAACGTGAAAAACGCCGTTATTCTTTAGTACAAAAATATAGTGAAAAGCGAAAATTTTTAAAATCTGAGTTAAAAAAAGCAAAATTAACAGAAGATAAGTTAAAAATACAATTAAAATTACAAAAATTACCCCGAAATAGTTCACCAACGAGATTACATAATAGATGTAGTCTTACTGGACGACCTAGAGCTTTTAATCGGTTTTTTGGCTTATCTCGTAATGCTTTGAGAGAATTAGCACTAAAAGGGTTGTTACCTGGTGTTGTTAAATCTAGTTGGTAATTTCTTTATATTTTTCAGCAATTCTTATCTAATTCCAAAAAAAAAACATTCCTCTCCTAATCTCTTAAAAATGTTATCAAATATATTATAGTTTTATAGAAAAAGTACTTGATAAAAGATTATGCCTGTTGGAGTACCAAAAGTCCCTTTTGGCCTTTCTGACCAAGAAGAAGATCATTGGGTAGATATCTACAATAGACTATATCGTGAGAGAGTTCTTTTTTTTTGTCAAGAGTTAGAAGAGGAATTAGCTAATCAATTAATTGGAATTTTACTCTTTATAAATAAAGAAGACGAAGAAGCTGAAGAAGAAGCAAAAGAAGAAGACCTTCCTCTAGAATTTAAAGATGCTTTTATGTACATTAATTCTCCTGGGGGTTCAGCTGTATGCGGTATAGGTCTTCATGATGCTATGAATTACATCAGAGCTTCTGTTAATACTATAGGTGCTGGTGTTGCTGCATCAATGGCAGCTTTAGTTTTAGCTAACGGTGAATACGGAACTCGGTTAGCATTGCCTCATGCTCGAGTAATGCTTCGCCAACCTAAAGCAGGACTTGATGGTCAATCACTTGATCTTGAAGCAGAATTTAAAGAAGTCCGTCGCATTAAAGAAGAAGTGGCCATATTATTTTCTGAAGCTACAGACCAACCTTTAAATAAAGTTTATACAGACCTACATAGAGATACGTTTTTAGCACCAATTGCTGCTCAATTTTATGGCATTATTGATAAGATTGCAATAACTTTAGATGGTTATTATTATCATTATACTGTCGAAAATCTTTATGATGAATAATAAAATTTTAATTAATTTAAGCCTATTGGATTTTTAAACATTTCATCTAATTACGATATTCATGATTAATTAGATTGTATTTTAATAAAAGATTTTTTAATCTTTCTGATAATTATCTTTTATTTTGACTGAGAAACTGAGAAACTGCACCGGCGGTATAGCCAAGTGGTAAGGCAATTGATTGCAAATCTTTTAACGCCTCAGTTCGATTCTGAGTACCGCCTTTTTAAAATTTTCATTAAAATAAAAGGTATCCAAAAACCTCTTTATTTTTATGTTATTTTAGAAAGTAATTACTCTTTAAAACAAAAAATTTTCAAAATGATTAATAAAACATTAAATTCCTTGCTTTTTTTTTATTTAAAAATCAAAAAAAAAAAAAAGAAATCTACAATATTATCAAAAATACCTAATTTTATAAGTATACAGCAGTTAAGTTTCAAAAATTTTTTAAATAAAGATTTATCATTAGCCTTGGAAAGTATAAATCCAATTAAAATTGAATATAATGAACAATTTTTGGAAATTCATTGTTTTAGCAAATATATACAATACCTAAAACCAGAAAAAAGTATATCAGAAATCATAAAACGAGATGAAACATATAACTGTCTTTTAGTTTTGCCTGTTTTAATAAAATTTCACAATAATTCAAAAGTTTTTTTTGAATGGATTCATTTAGGCTCTTTACCATTTATGTTAAAATCTGGTAATTTTTTAATTAATGGTATATCACGAGTTGTTTTACACCAACTAGTTCGCATTCCAGGTATATATAAATTATATTATAATAAAGAAACTATTCAAGGCATACAAATAATTCCCTATATACAAATAATTCCAGATAAGGGTAGCTGGATAACAATTTATGCTGATACAGAAAATAGATTGTGGATTTCGTTAAACCTCTTAAAAAAAAAAATATCTCTTTTAATTTTTTTACAAGCATTAGGTTTTGATTTAGATCTTTTATTCCAAAATATATCATATTCTGAAATTTTGTTATCAAGTATTGTTCCACCTTTAAAGTCTATAGAAAGTAGACATGATAATATTTTAATAAATGCTGGTTTAGATTCGCATCCTTCTAACCAAATAGAAGCTTGTAGATACATATATGCTCATTTTTTAGAATATACTTCTTTACAAAAAAAAGAAAAAATACAAAAACAAATACAAAATCAAGAAGCTATTAATTTTTTTCAAAATATTCTTTGGAATTCAAAAAATAAATTTATCGGTCCTTTTTGTCGAAAACAATTATTTAAAAAACTAGGAGTACCAGTTCCTTTAAATAATTTAGAATTTACAAATCAAGATTTTATCTATATAACTCAAGCAATTATAAATTTAATTTCTGAAGAAGAGATCGTAGACGATATTGATGATTTATTTAATAAAACAATTCGAGGTTGTGGAGACTTTTTATATGAAGAATTAATAACGGGATTGGATTCATCTAAATTATTATTAAATAGAAGGTTTGAAAAGTTTATTAAAAAAGAAAAAAACGAGAATCTTGAATTGTTTTGGAAAAAAAATAAAGAAAAAATTTCTTCATCAGTAACAAAATCATGGCATAAATTTTTTGTTAGTGGAACACTTTCTCAATATTTAGATGAAACAAATCCATTAACCGAAATTACTCATAAGCGCCGTATTACTTTTTTAGGTACTGGAGGTATAACAAATCAACAAGCTACCATTAAAATTAGAGGGATTCATCCTACATATTATGGAAGAATTTGCCCAATAGAAACACCAGAAGGTCAAAATGCTGGGTTAGTACATTCTATTACTACATTAGCTAATAAATCTTCAACTGGAAATCTTGTAAGCCCTTATTTTAAAGTATTTAAAGGACAAATTCAAAAAAATCTCGGATTTTTTTATTTAAATAGGGATTTAGAACAAACGCAAATTTTGTCATCGGCTGATATCTCTTATTCAAAGTTGAATGTTTTAGCGCAAAGCACTTTTCCTGTACGCCAAGATTTAAACTTTGACTTTATTTCTGCATATGAAATTACTATGCAATCAGTTTCTGTTTTACAAATGATTTCAGTAGCTACTAGTATTATTCCTTTTTTAGAACATGATGATGCTAATAGAGCTTTAATGGGGTCTAATATGCAACGCCAGGCTGTAATTTTAATGAAACCTGAACTATCTATAGTTAAAACTATAGTAGAATCGCGAATTGCTTCAGATGTAAATAAAATTCTTCAAACACCTAAAAGTGGTTTTGTTTTTCAAGTAAATTCAAATCAAATTATTATATATAAACCTAAAAAAAAACGAAATCAAAATTTTTTTATGGAAAATTTATTGAAAAATTTAAAAAATAATAATTTAAAAAATAATAGTATTATAGCTATTAATTATTTATCAAAATATAAAAAATTTTTATTATAAAATAAAAATTTAAAAAATATTTTATATTATTTACAACTTCTAATTATGAGCTTACAAAATATTGAGTTTTTAAATAAAAAAAAAAATACAGAAATCAGTATAGAAGAACCAAATCAATTTTTAAAATTGTCATATAGTTCTTTAAAAGAAACAAATCAAGGCACTTGTGGATTACAACGACCAATTATTTCTGAAACTCATTGGGTAACTTCATCATCAAATTTATTAGATAATGGAGCTACTGTTAATGGAAATTTAGCAATTGGAAAAAATGTAATTGTTGCCTATTTACCTTGGGAAGGCTATAATTTTGAAGATGCTGTTTTAATAAGTAACCAGTTAGTTTCTCATGATTTTTATACATCACTTCATATAGAAAATTATATTGTTGAAATAGAAGATCCTGATTTAGGGTTTGAATTTATAACAAAAGATATTCCATTTCTATCTATGATAGAAATAGATTACTTAAAAAATTTAGACTCAAAGGGCATTATTCAAAAAGGCATATGGGTAAAAGAAGGAGATTTTTTAGTTGGAAAAGTTAAGTCAAAACATGCTTTTAAAATTAATCCTAATATTATTTCACAAAAAGACAAAAATTATGAATCTATTGATGATCAAAATAATTTATCTGAAAATGAAATGAATTTTTTAGATGATGAAAATATATTTATAGATGATGAAAATACTTTCATAGATGATGAAAATACATTTATAGATGATGAAAAATATGAACCTAACCAGCATACTAAAAAAAATATTAATGATTTTATAGACTCAAATAGGATTAATAACAATTTTTACAATCCTAAAAAAAAACAAGAGTATACAGATACAAGTTTTAGAGTTCCTAAGGGAGTTGAAGGTTTAATTCTTGATGTTGAAATTTTAACTTCTGCTACTAGAGGTAGAAAAAAATTTATTGATTTTACAGACGATTGGTTCGAAGAAGATTGGCTAGATTTTTTTAGCGAAGAAGATTACACTAAAAATTATATACAACAAGGTTTGGATCGAAAGGAGCCTGTTAAAAATTTGATAGTAGGAGTTAAAATCACTCTTTTACAGCGTCGAAAAATACAGGTTGGTGATAAAGTAGCTGGTCGTCACGGGAATAAAGGTATAATATCTAAAATTTTACCTGTTGAAGATATGCCTTATTTACCAGATGGAACACCTGTTGATGTAGTTTTAAATCCATTAGGTATTCCGTCTAGAATGAATGTCGGACAGGTTTTAGAGTGTTTATTAGGACTAGCTGGTAAATATTTATGTGAATCTTATAATATAAATTTATTTGATGAAAAATTTGGAAAACATGCGTCTCGAAGTTTTGTTTATGCCAAATTATATGAAGCTTCTATTAAAACAAAAAATCCTTGGTTATTTGAATTAGAACATCCAGGTAAATTTCAAATTTTTGATGGACGTACTGGGTTAGTTTTTAATCAACCTGTAACTGTTGGTTATACTTATATGTTAAAACTAATTCATATGGTTGATGATAAAATCCATGCACGTGCTACAGGTCCTTATTCTATTATAACACAACAACCAACTCATGGTAGAGCTCAAAACGGAGGTCAACGCGTTGGAGAAATGGAGGTCTGGGCTTTTCAAGCATATGGAGCTGCTTTTACATTACAAGAGTTATTAACAATTAAATCAGATGATACAATTGGAAGAAATGAAGCTACTACGAATATAGTACTGAATAAACCGATCGAAAGGCGACACCCTGAAAGTCTTAAATTAATTTTGCGTGAAATTCAATCTTTATGCTTTAATCTTGAAATGTATGCTCCTTCTTACAACAAAGAAATTACTAAATTTTCTTTAATAGATTTAAATGATTTAGATAATGATATTCTCTAATTTATATTATATAAAATTTTTTAAAAATGATTATAAAAATAACTAAAGAAATAAATAAAGTACAAATTGGATTAATATCACCTCGAGAAATTCAAGAATGGGGAGAACATTCTTCAATAGATGGTACTATTGTCGGTGAGGTGACTAATGCAAAAACAGTTAAAACAGAAAATAATGAATCAATACCAGAAATTGGAGGAATTTTTTGCCAAAAAGTATTTGGTCCTGTAAAAAGTTATTTTTGTGCTTGTGGTAAAAAAATTAAAGATGAGCTTCAATTTTGTGAAGTTTGTGGTGTAGAGCGTGCTCATTCTCGAGTTCGTCGTCATCGTTTTGGTCATATTAAACTAAAATATCCAATATTGCACCCTTTATATGCTACATCAAAACCCTCACCATTAACTTTTTTTTTAGATTGGGAGAATACTAGAATAGATCATATAATTTCAGCTACAGAGTTTTGTTACATGTCATTATCTTTTTTAAATTTTGTTTCTTGGTATGAAATTATTGATTCGGAATTTATAAAAAAGATTGAAAAGACTGAATCTTATATAACCTGTATAGAACAAGAAATTTTTTTAAAAGAAAAAGGTAAAAACGAAAATAAATCTACAATAAACGAGAATTTACCTTTAACCAATCCACCAGATCTCTTTTTTCCTGATTCTTTTGAAAAAGTTATGCAAAATTATGAATTAGTGGAGGTTCCGCAAGATTTTTTAATGTATGGGATTAATTATGATATGAGCTGGGCTACAACAAAAAATTTATCATCTTTTTTTTATTTTTTTAATAGTGTACCTACTTATCCTGCTGCTTTTATTCCTTATTATTCTTTTTTAAAAGAGTTAAAAAATTATAACTTGCCGTATGCTGTTCGAAATGACTCGATATTCGAATCTTCTTCTAATTTAATGGAATTATACCCAATCCAAACGAGTGGAGCTGCTATAGAAAAAATATTAGCTTTTTACGACTCAAACATGATAATAAAACAATTAGAATTTGAATATCACCATATAAATTATCTTTTAAATAAAGTAAAAAAACAATTTGATTTGGATACTTATAATCATGTTTTATCTCATAAAATACGAACTAATCAAGAACAAAATGAGTTTGAGTATGACAATGATGACAATGACTTAAATGATAATTTAACTTCAATTCCGTCTAAGAATAATTTTGATGATGAAATTGAAAAAGAATTAACAAAGCAAGAAGAATTGGATGAAGAATTGGATGAAAAAATTCATATTAACGATAATGATGAACAATTGAACTATGACTATTATGACATTATTCAAAAGACTGAAAATATTGATTTTTTTTATGATTTAAAAAGTGAAAAAAATCAAGATTTTAATACAGATGGAGGTCATGATGTTTTAACTTATAAAATTGATTCTCTATTTAAATCTAAAAAAAATAATAATCATAATTCTAATTTTTATAAAAGCTTGAAAAAAGATCAAATTGAAGAAGATCGTCTATTTTTTCATATAGAATGGAATTTTTTAAAACAATTGAGAAAAGAATCTTTACGTAAATTAGAATACTTTCGCAGATTATATCTAAATAATATGCAACCTGCTTGGATGGTTCTTAGCTGTTTACCTGTATTACCACCAGATTTACGCCCAGTTATTAATATAGAAGATGATTCTTTTATGTCAGATAGTAATCATTTGTATCAAGCTGTAATTATTAAAAATAATCAATTTTTAAATATAACAGAATTTCTAAAATTTGATAGTTCAAATTTTTCGATATATTGGGAGATTTTGTGTTCTAATATACAAAATCTTCAAAAAGCAGTTAATGCTTTAATACAAACTGGAGAGTTAATATTACCAGAACATCTTCTTTTTAAGGGAGCGAATGAAGAAAATAAAAAAAAATCTCTTTTAGATTCATTAAAGGGTAAAAAAGGTAGATTTAGACAACATTTATTAGGTAAACGAGTTGATTATTCTGGTAGATCTGTTATTGTAGTAGGTCCTTCTTTAAAAATTTATGAATGTGGTCTTCCATTAGATATGGCTTTGGAGTTATTTCAACCTTTTATAATTCAAAAGTTGTCTGAAATGGGTATGCGACTCACAACCTTAAAAGCAAAAGTTTATATAGCAGAAAATAAATTTAAAATTTGGGATATTTTAAAAGAAATTATGAGCGGGCTTCCTATAATTTTAAATAGAGCTCCTACATTACATCGTTTAGGTATTCAAGCTTTTTTCCCAAAACTTATTTTAGAAAAAACTATTCGACTTCATCCTCTTGTTTGTTCTGCTTTTAATGCTGATTTTGATGGAGATCAAATGGCTGTACATATTCCATTGACTTTTTCATCACAAGCAGAAACACTTCAATTAATTTGGTCTAGAAATAATATTTTATCTCCTGCTTCAGGACAACCTTTATTAGTACCTGCTCAAGATATGGTTTTAGGTTGTTATTTTTTAACGTCATCAGTTTCCTTAACAACATTTACTCCTTTCTTTTTTAAATTAAAAGAATATAAAATTCTTTTAAAAAAAAAGAAAATTCAAACTTTAAGAAAAAATTTAAATAAATTTTTTTCTAATTATTATAAAATGTTATATAAGACATCTGGAGATGTAAAAAAAGCCTATGAATTTGGCCAAATAGAAATTCATACACCTATTTGGCTTTTTTGGTGTAAACCTTTCCAAACTATAGGAAATGCTACAGAGTATAAACTTAGAGAAGCCCCTATTGAATTACAAGTTGATTGTTTTGGAAATACATTTTCAATACAAACTGATCGATATAAATTGATTACAACTAAAACATATATATATGTTCGTACTACACCAGGCCGTCTTTTTTTTTATGAATTAATCTAAAAATTTAAAATTATTAACAGAAATATTATGAAATTACAAAACATTGAAACCAATAATTATAATAATCATATATTAAATATATATATGGAAAAAAAAGATATTCTTTTTTTAAACGCTCCTTTTGATAAAAAAGGACTTCAACAATTAATCAAATGGTTTCTACAAAAATATGGAGAGTTTTATACTCTTGATTTTTTAGAAAAATTAAAAAAATTTGGATTTTATCAAGCGAATAAAACTGGAATTTCTTTAGGGTTAGATGATTTAGTTATTCCACAAAATAAAGAGAATTTTATTATAAATACAAACATTTTTACACAAAAATTAGATTTTGATAATTTAGTTGGTAATGTAAGCCTTATTGAAAAGAGTCAACGTACTATTTTTCTATGGAACCAAACTAACGAAAAAATTAAAGAAAATGTTATTGCTAATTTTAGAAATAACATTCCTCTTAATTCTTTAGGTTTAATGGCTTTTTCTGGAGCTAGAGGTAATATATCCCAAGTTCAACAATTAGTTGGTATGCGTGGTTTAATGGCCGATCCACAAGGACTTATTGTTGAAGTTCCAATTAAAAGTAATTTTAAGGAAGGTATTACATTAACAGAATATTTAATTTCTTGTTTTGGGGCAAGAAAAGGGTTAGTAGACACAGCTTTACGTACAGCAACTTCTGGTTACCTTACTAGGAGATTAGTAGACGCTGTAGAATACATGATTATCTCAAAAATTGATTGTAAAACGAATTTAGGTGTTTCAGTAAAAAAAATTTTTAATACGAATACATTAGTAGGAAGAGTTTTAATAAAAAACCCTTCTATTAAAATTGAAGATAAACAAAAAATTAATTCATTTATTCCATTTTTTTTTAGTGATAATAAATTTAATTATTATGAAAATTTTTTAAATACAGAAAAAAAAAATAAAATCATTTCATTAAGTGTAGCGAATAAATTAAATGAAGTTTTAGATGAAATTTATATAAGATCCCCTTTAACATGTAAGAATTATAAATCTGTATGTCAATTATGTTATGGTTGGGATTTAGCTAAAGGAGATTTAGTTAATATTGGTGAAGCGGTTGGTATTATAGCAGCTCAATCCATTGGGGAGCCTGGAACTCAGCTTACTATGCGAACATTCCATACGGGTGGGGTAGGAGTTTTTGCAGATGAAATTGTGAAAACTTATAAAGCTCCTTTTAACGGAATTATAAATCTTCCAGAAAAATTACCGGGGCTCTTAATCCGAACATCACACGGCGAAATTGGTTATTTGCTTAAATATAATCCTATACAACCAACACGAATTTTATTAGAAATTAAATCAAAAACGTCTGTTTTTAATTTACAGGAATATCAAGTACCTCCGGGAAGTTTATTAATGGTCTCTCAAGGCCAAAATGTAAAAATAAATGATACTTTGATTCAAATATCGCAAACTATAAAAAGATCTTCAGTATTACCTGAAATTTTATATCCCGTTTTGGCAAAAAAAGACGGTGAAGTTTATTTTGAATATATTAATATTATCAAATCAGGACAAACTACAAAAACAAATTTAAATAATTTCGATTTAAATAGTAAAAAAAATCAAAGTTTATTTTATCAAGATCCAGAAAATATCAATAAACTTTTTATTTCTGATATAAATAATGAATCTAACGATATTAAATTTGAAACCTTTCCAGTTATTCCCATTATAAATGAAATAAGTAATTTTTGGTTACTTTCTGCTCAAAATCAAAAAGAAATAAAAAATTTAGCTACATTTTTACGTATAGGTGATTTAATTTCAACACAAACGCCTTTAACTGAAATAAATTATTATATAAAAGCTTATTCTTTATTAAAAATAAAACAAATAAGATCACAATTTATTTTTAATTATTTTAATTTTAATTTACCAAATAATTTAGTAAGATTCCACAAAAATGTTTATTCTTTTTCATCGTATAATAAGAATAAAACAATTTTATTTTTAAATAATTTGAGTTTTTATGAAGCTAATCAACAAAACCTTCAATTCAATTTATATTTTAAAGATTTTAGTTTAAAAAATTATAATTTTTTTTATTATTTTAAAAATTTTTTTATATTTAATTCAACCGAAAATAATAATGATGAAATAATTGGAGATTTATTTATAGAAACTTTTTCATATGTCTCTATAAACTCTAGTTTTTATTTAGATATATTCTTTTTTTTCTTTAAAAATATAGAAAAAAAATCAAAATTTAATAAAAAGCAATTTTTGTATTTTGCAAAAAATATTTCAAAAATTCCAAATAAGATGAATATTATTAAATATTCTGCAAATTTTTATAAAAATTTTAGTATATCTTTTACTCATTCTTTAAATGAAAAAACCAAAAATTTAACATTCCATAATTCAAAAAATCTTCTTGCTTTTTCATATAAAGATAAAAAAATGATTTTTAATTCACATAAAAAACAGAATTATCAATTTTTTTTAAGTACAGTAAATAAATTTAAATCTAAATTTTTTAAAATAAGAAAAAGTAAAGTGCTTGGTTATAAAAAAACATGGGTTTTCATTATTACAGGTGAAAAAAATAGTTTAATTTCAGGCTCTTTTAATAAATCTACAAAAAAAATTGTATTATTAAAAAATACAATTTTTTCTAATTTATCAATAGAACATCAATATATTTCTTTAGATTATTTTCTTCCTAAAGAATTCTTTATTTTTAAATATTCTAAAAAGTATTTAAGTAATACTCCAAAACTCTTAGAAAATAGGTTTTATAGCAAATTAAAGATATTACAAATTAATAAAGAATTTTTATTTAAATACTCTTTAACAAAAAAATCCTTAAATAATTTTAAAATTATAAAACAAATAGATAAAAATTTATCGTTTTTTAAACTAAAAAAAAATAACAATTCTATAATACTAAATTTTTTTCATTCTAAAAAACTCGTTACTCAAAAAAAAAATAAAAGCTTAGTCTTTGTTTCGATTCAAAAATTAAATAAAAAAACATTTCAACCCAATCTTTATTTACAATTTAAAAAAAAATTACATTCTTTACAAAAAAATCAAGATAAAATTCAAACTTCTATAAAGACAAATTCACCTGTTTTTACAAAACAAAACATATTTTATAACTTTTATAGATATATTCCTGAACAAGAACTCATTATTCAATCTTCTTTAAAAGAAGGATGGAGTTTTTCAAAGAATTTGGTTAAGATACAATTAAATTTAAATTCATCAGGAAAAGATATTTTATTAGATACGGGATATATTTTTAATATTAATAATTATTTGGTGAATACTCAAAAACTTTTAAGTAAAAATAAAATAAAAAGATTACAAAGCTTTCAAGTAATATGTTATAGTTTTATCCCTAAAGAAGATTTTATTTTTAATAAATTAAATTATAAACTCTTATTATATAAAAATGAATGGGTTTTCCCGAATTTTAAATTATTTACAGTATTGAAATTTTCACAAAATTTTGGTGAATTTATTTCTTTACAAACACAAAACAATCAAACATTTTGGAGCAGTTTAGATCATAAAGATGTAATAACTTTAGAATTACCTAAAAATTTAATTAATTTTAGTAAAAAATTTAGAATTGGAAATTTTTATCGATATAATCAAAAATTATTTAACAAATTTTTAATTGATTTTAATGGAAAACTCATAAAAATAAATAGAAATCAATTAACTTTTCGCTTAGGATTTTCATTTTTAACTCCTGAAGATAGTGCTTTTTTTCTTTTTCATAAAAATTTAATAATGAAAAATCAAATCCTTTTTACATTAAAAACAAAAAGATTAGAAACACAAGATATTGTACAAGGAATTCCTAAAATAGAGCGACTTTTTGAAGCACGAGAGATACCTACAGAGAATAAATACTTAACAGTTCAAAACAAATTAGAAATGTTTTATACAAATGCATTAGGTCTCTTATTTGAAAAAAATATAAATTTTGACTTTACGCCACAATCTTTTATAATAAAAAACATTATTTTTGCTTATAAAACAGCAAATTTTAAAATTCAACATTTTTTAGTTGAAAATATTATTGAAGCTTATAGGAATCAAGGTGTTTTTTTAGCAGAAAAACATGTTGAAATTATTGTTAGAGAAATGACAACTCGTGTAAGAATATTAAATAGTGGTTCTACTGGATTTTTGCCCGGTGAAATTCTTCAATTTGATACTGTTCAAAAATTAAATAATAAATTTCAAGCTCTGCACAAAAATCCTGCTTTTTTTGATCCTATTGTTTTAGGAATTAGTAAAAGTGTTTTATATTCAGAGAGTTTCTTATTAGCTGCAAGTTTTCAAGAAGTTTCTCGTGTTTTAGTTCGAAGTGCTTTACAAAAAAAAACTGATTTTTTATTAGGATTACATGAAAATCTCATTATAGGTCAAGTAATTCCTGCAGGTTCAGGTCTTTTACGAACTTCTTTTGAATAAAATATAATATATATATATATATATATTATATTTTATAGGTTTTTAGCTCAGTTGGTAGAGCGACTGCCTTACAAGCAGTTGGTCATCGGTTCAAGTCCGGTAAAACCTATTAAGAATCATTTTAATTTAATCGAAAAATATATATTTTTATGAATATTATTTTTCATTTCAAAAATAAGCTAGAATAACGCACTTAAATCTATAAACATTCGTTTTTAATTTACAGGATTAATGATTTTTTAAATAACTATAAATAACTAAATAATGCATCGAGGAATGCATAATTTATTAATTTAAAAA